GTTGTCGTAGCTTAAAATTAAAGCATTACACTGAAGATGTTAAGATAGGCTCTAATACAGCCTCGAAAACACAAAGGCTTGGTCCTGACTTTCCTGTCAGCTTTAACCAAATTTACACATGCGAGTATCCGCACCCCCGTGAGAATGCCCTACAGTCCCCCGTCCGGAGACAAGGAGCAGGTATCAGGCACATATCCCTATAGCCCACGACACCTTGCTTAGCCACACCCTCAAGGGAACCCAGCAGTGATAGACATTAAGCCAATAAGTGCAAACTTGACTTAGTTATGGTTAAAAGGGCCGGTAAAACTCGTGCCAGCTACCGCGGTTATACGAGAGACCCAAGTTGATAGGCTCCGGCGTAAAGCGTGGTTAAGGAATAATAAACACTAAAGCCGAACGCTTACTAAGCTGTTATACGCTTACGAAGGTAAGAAGCACACCCACGAAGGTGGCTTTATTTCCCCTGAACCCACGAAAGCCAAGACACAAACTGGGATTAGATACCCCACTATGCTTTGCCCTAAACATTGATAGCTTTACACAACCACTATCCGCCTGGAAACTACGAGCAACAGCTTAAAACCCAAAGGACTTGGCGGTGCTTTAGACCCACCTAGAGGAGCCTGTTCTATAACCGATAACCCCCGTTTAACCTCACCTTTCCTAGTTATCCCCGCCTATATACCGCCGTCGCCAGCTTACCCTATGAAGGCCCCCTAGTGAGCATGATTGGTAAATCCCAAAACGTCAGGTCGAGGTGTAGCGCATGGGAAGGGAAGAAATGGGCTACATTCCCTGTTACAGCGAATCACGGATAATATTACTGAAACGTGTATCTAGAAGGAGGATTTAGCAGTAAGCAGAAATCAGAGTGTTCCGCTGAAACTGGCCCTGAAGCGCGCACACACCGCCCGTCACTCTCTCCAAGCACACTTCTTATATTTAACTTAAAATCTTTTACCAGCAAAGGGGAGGCAAGTCGTAACATGGTAAGCGTACCGGAAGGTGCGCTTGGCAAAACCAAAGCATAGTTCAAAGCAGAACACCCCCTTTACACGGAGGAAATACTCGTTCAATTCGAGTTGCCTTGATACTGACTCGCTAGCCCAACCAATCAAAAACAACAAAACACAATAACTAAACCCAAAGACACAAATGTCTCCACGAACAAACCATTTTTCCCCCTTAGTATGGGCGACAGAAAAGGGATATGGAGCGATAGAGAAAGTACCGTAAGGGAACGCTGAAAAACTAAATGAAACAAACAAGTGAAGCCCAAAAAAGCAGAGATCTTACCTCGTACCTTTTGCATCATGATTTAGCCAGTGCAACCCAAGCAAAGAGCTCTTTAGTTTGACAACCCGAAACTTTGTGAGCTACTCCAAGGCAGCCTGATCAATAGGGCCAACCCGTCTCTGTAGCAAAAGAGTGGGAAGACCTTCGAGTAGAGGTGATAAACCTACCGAACTTAGTAATAGCTGGTTGCCCAATAACTGGATAGAAGTTCAGCCTCCCGGCTTCTTCCTTCTCCGAAACCCTTACATCTTAACAGATACTGTAAGAAGCCGGGAGAGTTAGTCCAAGGGGGTACAGCCCCTTAGAAATAAGATACAACTTTTTTAGGAGGATAAAGATCATAATTAACCAAGGCAAAACATCAGGGTGGGCTTGAAAGCAGCCATCCCATCAAAAAGCGTTAAAGCTCAGACATTTCATATTTTAAGCCTCAAGTTTCGACCATTACTTCTAACTCCCCTCATCCATACTGGGCCGTCCCATGCAAACATGGGAGTGATCCTGCTAAAATCAGTATATAAGAGAGCCTAATGACTCTCTCCCTGCATACGTGTAAATCGGAAACGGACAACCCGCCGAATCTTGACGGACCCAAAAACAGAGGGAACTGAACCGCAAATAAAACAACTAGAAAAACACCCAAATAAATAACCGTTACCCCCACACAGGCATGCTCTCAGGGAAAGACTAAAAGAAAGAGAAGGAACTCGGCAAACACTCAGCCTCGCCTGTTTACCAAAAACACCGCCTCTTGCTAAATCAAAAGTATAAGAGGTCCCGCCTGCCCTGTGACTATATGTTCAACGGCCGCGGTATTTTGACCGTGCGAAGGTAGCGCAATCACTTGTCTTTTAAATGGGGACCGGTATGAATGGCATAACGAGGGCTTGACTGTCTCCTTTTTCAAGTCAATGAAATTGATCTCCCCGTGCAGAAGCGGGGATAAGCACATAAGACGAGAAGACCCTATGGAGCTTTAGACACGAAAGCAGATCAGCATTAATACCCTAAACACAGGGCACGAATAAACTGAGCCCTGCCCTAATGTCTTAGGTTGGGGCGACCGCGGAGAAATGAAAAACCCCCGCAAGGACCGAATGTACCACATTCACAACCAAGAGCGACAGCTCTAATTAACAGATATTTCTGACCAATAAGATCCGGCAACGCCGATCAATGGACCAAGTTACCCTAGGGATAACAGCGCAATCTCCTCTTAGAGCCCGTATCAACGAGGAGGTTTACGACCTCGATGTTGGATCAGGACATCCTAATGGTGCAGCCGCTATTAAGGGTTCGTTTGTTCAACGATTAAAGTCCTACGTGATCTGAGTTCAGACCGGAGTAATCCAGGTCGGTTTCTATCTATGTAATGATCTTTTCCAGTACGAAAGGACCGAAAAGAAGAGGCCCATGTCTAAAACATGCCTCACCCCCACCTGATGAAGGCAACTCAATCAGGTAAGGGGGCACCCGTCCCTCTCGTCCGAGAAAACGACAAGTTGGAGTGGCAGAGCCCGGTCACATTGCAAAAGGCCTAAGCCCTTTGTACAGAGGTTCAAATCCTCTTTCCAACTATGATCTCAACGCTTTTCACCCACATTATTAACCCTTTAGCCTACATCGTCCCCGTACTTCTAGCCGTTGCTTTCCTTACACTAGTTGAACGAAAAGTCCTGGGGTACATACAATTCCGAAAAGGCCCTAACATCGTTGGACCCTATGGTCTCCTTCAACCAATCGCCGACGGCGTAAAATTATTCACCAAAGAGCCTGTTCGCCCCTCAACCGCTTCTCCTATCCTCTTCCTTCTCGCCCCAATACTAGCCCTTACCTTAGCCCTTACTCTGTGAGCCCCCCTCCCCATGCCATACCCCATTCTAGACTTAAACCTGGGTATTCTCTTCATCCTGGCACTATCAAGTCTGGCAGTATATTCCATCTTAGGTTCAGGCTGAGCATCCAACTCAAAATATGCCCTCATTGGGGCCTTACGAGCTGTAGCACAAACTATTTCATACGAAGTTAGCCTAGGCCTAATCCTTCTAAACGCAATTATTTTTACAGGAGGCTTTACCCTACAAACCTTTAGCACAGCCCAAGAAGCCACTTGACTTCTACTACCAGCCTGACCATTAGCTGCAATATGGTATATTTCCACACTAGCAGAAACTAACCGAGCACCTTTTGACTTAACCGAAGGAGAATCAGAGCTAGTTTCCGGCTTTAACGTAGAATATGCAGGAGGCCCTTTCGCCCTATTTTTCTTAGCAGAATACGCAAACATTCTCCTTATAAACACCCTTTCCGCCACCCTCTTCCTAGGAGCCTCCCACATCCCTACCACCCCTGAGCTAACAGCCATAAACCTAATAACAAAAGCAGCACTCCTCTCTTTACTCTTCCTGTGGGTACGAGCCTCTTACCCCCGTTTCCGGTATGATCAACTAATACACCTAATCTGAAAAAATTTTCTCCCACTTACGCTAGCCCTAGTAATTTGACACCTCGCACTCCCAATTGCATTCGCTGGTCTTCCCCCTCAAATTTAATTATGGGGCCGTGCCTGAAGTAAAGGGCCACTTTGATAGAGTGAATCATGAGGGTTAAAACCCCTCCAGCTCCTTAGAAAGAAGGGACTCGAACCCTAACTAAAGAGATCAAAACTCTTAGTGCTTCCATTACACCACTTCCTAAGTTAAGTCAGCTAAACAAGCTTTTGGGCCCATACCCCAAGCATGTAGGTTAAACCCCTACCTTCACTAATGAATCCATACATTTCAGCTACCCTACTACTTAGCCTCGGATTAGGAACCACTATTACATTTGCAAGCTCCCACTGATTACTTGCCTGAATAGGCCTAGAAATTAACACCCTTGCCATCCTACCTCTCATAGCCCAACAGCATCACCCTCGAGCAGTCGAAGCCACTACAAAATATTTCCTCACCCAAGCAACAGGCGCAGCAACCCTATTATTTGCCACCACCACCAATGCATGATTAACAGGACAATGAGATATCCTACAGATATCCCACCCCCTCGCAACCACTATTGCCATCCTCGCCCTCTCCCTAAAAGTAGGCCTTGCACCATTACACACGTGACTACCCGAAGTCCTCCAAGGACTAGACCTAGCTACAGGACTTATCCTATCAACCTGACAAAAACTAGCGCCCTTCGCCCTACTTCTCCAAATTCAGCCCACCAACCCTGCAATCCTAATCACTCTTGGAATTGCCTCAACCCTAATTGGAGGTTGAGGAGGTCTCAACCAAACACAACTTCGAAAAATTATAGCATACTCCTCCACAGCCCACCTAGGTTGAATAATTCTAGTCCTCCAATTCTCACCCTCACTAACCCTCCTAACCCTATTTACCTACTTAATTATAACAACCTCTACATTCCTTGTATTTAAATTAAACAAATCAACGAACATTAACATACTAGCCACCTCTTGAGCAAAAGCCCCCGCATTGACAACCCTCACCCCCCTCATCCTCCTGTCCCTAGGAGGCCTTCCACCACTAACAGGTTTTATGCCAAAATGACTCATCCTCCAAGAACTTACCAAACAAGACTTAGCACCCGTCGCCACGCTTGCCGCACTTACCGCCCTACTAAGCCTATATTTTTACCTACGACTGACATACGCCATGACACTTACCATGTCCCCCAACAACATCACAGGTACAACCCCCTGACGCCTCCCCTCTTCACAGTTTACACTTCTACTCGCCATTATAACTATACTTACAATCTCCCTACTACCCTTCACCCCAACCATATCAACTCTATTAACCCTATAAGAGGCTTAGGATAATATCAGACCGAGGACCTTCAAAGCCCTTAGTGGGAGTGGAAATCTCCCAGCCCCTGATAAAACTTGCGGGACACTAACCCACATCTTCTGTATGCAAAACAGATACTTTGGTTAAGCTAAAGCTTTCTAGAAAGGTAGGCTTCGATCCTACAAACTCTTAGTTAACAGCTAAGCGCCTCAGAACCGGCGGGCATCAATCTAGCTTCCTCCGCCTACAGCCATGCATAAATGTAGGCGGAGGAAAGCCCCGGCAGACGTCTAATCTTGCTTCTTTAGATTTGCAATCTAATATGTAAAAACACCTCGGAGCTTGGTAAGAAGAGGAATTAAACCTCTGTTCATGGGACTACAATCCACCGCTTAAACATTCAGCCATCCTACCTGTGGCCATCACACGTTGATTTTTCTCGACTAATCACAAAGACATTGGTACCCTTTATCTTGTATTTGGTGCCTGGGCTGGGATAGTAGGAACAGCCCTAAGCCTGCTTATTCGGGCCGAACTGAGTCAGCCAGGAGCTTTGCTCGGCGATGATCAGATCTATAATGTAATTGTCACAGCACATGCGTTTGTAATAATTTTTTTTATAGTAATACCAATTATGATTGGTGGCTTCGGAAACTGACTCATTCCACTTATAATTGGCGCCCCAGACATAGCATTCCCTCGAATGAATAATATGAGTTTCTGACTTCTCCCCCCATCCTTCCTACTTCTTTTAGCTTCTTCTGGAGTAGAAGCTGGTGCCGGCACTGGCTGAACGGTTTACCCGCCTCTAGCGGGAAACCTGGCCCATGCAGGTGCATCTGTAGACTTAACTATTTTCTCACTACATTTAGCAGGAGTTTCATCAATTCTAGGGGCTATTAACTTTATTACAACTATTATCAACATAAAACCTCCCGCTATTTCACAATACCAAACACCTCTATTCGTATGAGCCGTCCTAATTACAGCGGTATTACTACTTCTCTCTCTTCCTGTCCTCGCTGCCGGTATTACAATACTTTTAACAGATCGTAATCTTAACACCACCTTCTTTGACCCAGCTGGGGGAGGAGATCCAATTCTTTACCAACACCTATTCTGATTCTTCGGACACCCTGAAGTCTATATTTTAATTCTCCCTGGCTTTGGAATGATTTCTCATATTGTTGCGTACTACTCTGGGAAAAAAGAACCATTCGGTTACATGGGTATGGTTTGAGCTATAATAGCAATTGGTCTTCTTGGGTTTATTGTATGAGCACATCACATGTTTACAGTAGGTATAGATGTAGACACACGGGCATACTTTACATCAGCCACTATGATTATCGCAATTCCTACTGGTGTTAAAGTATTTAGCTGACTGGCCACGCTTCATGGAGGGTCTATTCGATGAGAAACCCCTCTTTTATGAGCCCTTGGGTTCATTTTCCTTTTTACAGTAGGAGGTTTAACAGGAATTGTGCTAGCCAACTCTTCATTAGATATTGTTCTGCACGACACATACTACGTAGTTGCCCACTTCCACTACGTACTCTCAATAGGTGCCGTCTTTGCCATTGTAGCTGCCTTTGTACATTGATTCCCACTATTCACAGGCTATACACTACACAGCACTTGAACAAAAATCCACTTCGGTATCATATTTGTAGGTGTCAACCTTACTTTCTTCCCTCAACACTTCCTTGGGTTGGCCGGAATACCTCGCCGATACTCAGATTACCCAGATGCCTATACCCTTTGAAATACCGTCTCTTCTATCGGCTCTATAATTTCCCTTGTAGCCGTAATCATGTTCCTGTTTATTATCTGAGAAGCATTTGCCTCTAAACGTGAAGTCTTAGCAGTAGACCTGACTTTGACCAACGTAGAATGACTTCACGGCTGCCCTCCACCATATCATACATTTGAGGAGCCCGCCTTTGTTCAAATCCGGTCACACTAAACGAGAAAGGGAGGAGTTGAACCCCCGTATGATGGTTTCAAGCCAACCACATAACCGTTCTGTCACTTTCTTTATAAGACACTAGTAAAACCGACGATTACACTGCCTTGTCAAGGCATAATTGCGGGTTTGAATCCCGCGTGTCTTAAACATCAATGGCACATCCTACTCAACTAGGCTTACAAGATGCAGCTTCACCAGTAATAGAGGAACTCCTACACTTCCACGATCACGCCTTAATAATTGTATTTCTCATTAGTACATTAGTTCTTTATATTATTGTGGCCATAGTCTCCACTAAACTAACAAACAAATATATTTTAGACTCCCAGGAAATTGAAATTATTTGAACAATTCTCCCTGCAGTTGTCCTTATTCTTATTGCACTTCCCTCCCTTCGCATTCTTTATTTAATAGACGAAATTAATGATCCCCATATTACAATTAAAGCTATAGGACACCAGTGATACTGAAGCTATGAATATACTGATTATGAAGACCTTGGCTTTGACTCATATATAATTCCCACACAAGACCTAACACCCGGTCAATTCCGGCTCTTAGAAGCTGACCACCGTATGGTTGTCCCTCTAGACTCCCCAGTTCGAGTGTTAGTTTCCGCCGAAGATGTTCTTCACTCCTGAACAGTGCCAGCCCTAGGTGTTAAAATGGATGCTGTCCCAGGTCGTCTAAACCAAACAGCTTTCATTACATCCCGTCCAGGGGTGTTCTACGGACAGTGCTCAGAAATCTGCGGTGCAAATCACAGCTTTATACCAATTGTAGTTGAAGTTGTTCCTCTAGAACATTTTGAAAACTGATCCTCATTCATACTTCAAGACGCCTCGCTAAGAAGCTAAATAAGGAGTAGCGCTAGCCTTTTAAGCTAGAGACTGGTGATTACCGACCACCTTTAGCGACATGCCCCAACTCCTCCCATTACCCTGATTTGGCACACTGCTCTTTGCTTGAGTAGTTTTCCTAGCCTTCTTCCCTAAAAAAGTCATAGCCCACACTTTTCCATATCAACCCACACCTCTTAAACCTCAAAAATTAGAAAAAACCTCCTGAAACTGACCCTGAGTGTAAGTTTTTTTGATCAATTTATAAGCACAACATACCTAGGAATTCCTTTAATTGCACTAGCACTTATATTTCCCTCCATCCTCTACCCCACAACAACAACCCGCTGATTAAATAATCGACTTCTCACTTTACAAGGCGCATTCATCAACCGCTTTATTCACCAACTTCTCCTGCCCTTAAACGTAGCTGGTCATAAATGAGCCACCCTCCTAGCCTCCTTAATGCTTTTCCTAATTTCGCTAAACATGCTCGGACTTCTACCCTACACCTTTACCCCCACTGCCCAGCTCTCCCTTAACCTGGGATTCGCGGTCCCCCTTTGACTAGCAACCGTTATTATCGGAATGCGAAACCAACCAAACCACGCCCTAGGTCATCTTCTACCAGAAGGGACACCAAATCTTTTAATTCCTATACTAATTATTATCGAAACAATTAGCCTCTTTATCCGACCCCTGGCGCTAGGTGTGCGGTTAACTGCCAACCTAACAGCTGGTCACCTGCTCATTCAACTGATTTCCACAGCTGCATTTGTATTACTACCTCTCATGCCTGCTGTAGCCATTCTTACAGCAACAGTTTTAGTCTTACTAACACTACTAGAAGTCGCCGTTGCAATAATTCAAGCGTACGTTTTCGTACTACTACTAACACTATACCTACAAGAGAACATCTAATGGCACATCAAGCACACGCGTATCATATAGTTGACCCAAGCCCTTGACCTCTAACAGGGGCAATTGCCGCCCTACTAATAACCTCGGGACTTGCAATCTGATTTCATTTTCACTCTACAACACTCATTGTCTTAGGTACAGTCCTTCTTCTCCTAACAATGTACCAATGATGACGAGACATTGTTCGAGAAGGCACATTTCAAGGCCACCACACACCCCCCGTACAAAAAGGCCTTCGATATGGTATAATTCTTTTTATTACATCAGAAGTCTTCTTCTTCCTAGGCTTCTTTTGAGCTTTTTACCACTCAAGTCTCGCCCCTACCCCTGAGCTAGGTGGCTGCTGGCCCCCCGCAGGCATCACTACCCTAGATCCCTTTGAAGTCCCCCTACTCAATACAGCCGTACTACTCGCATCCGGAGTCACAGTAACCTGAGCTCACCACAGCATTATAGAACGAGAACGAAAACAAGCTATCCAATCACTCACATTCACAATTCTCCTAGGCTTCTACTTCACATTCCTACAGGCCCTGGAATATTATGAAGCCCCCTTCACAATTGCAGACGGTGTCTATGGCTCAACTTTCTTCGTAGCCACTGGCTTCCACGGCCTACACGTCATTATTGGCTCTACCTTCCTAGCCGTATGTCTACTACGACAAGTTCAATATCACTTTACATCCGAACACCATTTTGGATTCGAAGCAGCCGCCTGATACTGACACTTCGTAGACGTTGTCTGACTTTTCTTATATATTTCTATCTATTGATGAGGCTCTTAATCTTTCTAGTATTAAATTAAGTATAAGTGACTTCCAATCACCCGGTCTTGGTTAAACCCCAAGGAAAGATAATGAACTTAGTCTCAACTGTTATTACTATTGCTCTCATTTTATCGGTTGCTTTAGCCATCTTATCATTTTGATTACCCCTAATAAGCCCAGACCATGAAAAACTATCACCATACGAATGTGGCTTTGACCCCCTAGGAACAGCCCGACTTCCATTCTCCCTACGATTCTTTCTCGTTGCTATCCTGTTCCTTTTGTTTGATCTAGAAATCGCCCTCCTATTACCACTTCCCTGGGGGGACCAGTTGGCCTCTCCCATACTTACATTTCTATGAGCTTCTATTGTCCTAGCCCTCCTCACCTTGGGCCTTATTTATGAATGACTCCAAGGTGGCCTAGATTGAGCCGAATCGGCGATTAGTTTAAATAAAACCCTTGATTTCGGCTCAAATACTTATGGTTAAACCCCATAATCACCCAATGACCCCTGTGCACTTTGCTTTTTCATCCGCTTTCATTCTGGGCCTCACAGGCCTAGCATTCCACCGAACCCATCTTCTTTCCGCCCTTCTGTGCTTAGAGGGTATAATGCTCTCCCTATTTATTGCCCTCTCCCTTTGAGCTGTTCAATTAAACTCTACAAGCTTCTGTACAGCCCCTATGCTACTACTAGCCTTCTCAGCTTGCGAAGCAAGTGCAGGACTCGCCCTACTGGTAGCAACAGCCCGCACTCATGGAACCGACCATCTTAAAAGCCTTAATTTACTACAGTGTTAAAAATCCTCATTCCTACTTTAATGCTTATTCCAACCGCTTGATTAGCCCCAACCAAGTGACTCTGGCCCACAACCCTCACCCACAGTATACTAATTGCACTAATCAGCCTTTCATGACTAAAAAATACAATAGAAACAGGCTGATCTACACTAAACCTCTTCATAGCCACAGACCCTTTATCCACCCCTCTACTAGTTCTCACATGCTGACTCCTCCCTCTTATAATTTTAGCAAGCCAAAATCACACAGCTACAGAACCAATTAACCGCCAACGTATATATATTACACTACTAACGTCTCTTCAGATCTTCCTTATTCTAGCCTTCGGCGCAACTGAGTTAATTATATTTTATGTAATATTTGAATCAACCCTCATCCCAACCCTAATCCTTATCACTCGGTGGGGTAATCAGACAGAGCGCCTCAATGCAGGAGTTTACTTCCTATTCTATACACTGGCAGGCTCCCTTCCCCTACTCATTGCCCTTCTCCTCCTACAAAACTACACCGGAACACTCTCCCTACTCACACTTCCTTTCTCCCACCCCCTCCACCTCTCATCCAATGCCGACAAACTATGATGAGCAGGCTGCCTACTAGCATTTCTTGTTAAAATACCACTATACGGCGTCCATCTTTGACTACCCAAAGCACATGTTGAAGCCCCCGTCGCAGGATCTATAGTACTTGCCGCAGTACTCCTAAAACTAGGAGGCTACGGAATGATGCGGATAATTGTTATGTTAGAACCACTTACTAAAGAATTAAGTTACCCCTTCCTTATCTTTGCATTATGAGGTATTATCATAACAAGCTCAATTTGCCTCCGCCAAACAGACCTAAAATCCCTAATCGCTTACTCCTCAGTAAGCCACATAGGCTTAGTAGTAGGAGGAATCCTTATCCAAACCCCCTGGGGATTTACAGGAGCTCTAATCCTTATAATTGCCCACGGACTAACATCATCTGCTTTATTCTGCCTAGCCAACACAAATTATGAACGAACACACAGCCGGACTATGCTCCTAGCCCGCGGCCTACAAATTATTCTCCCCTTAATGACAACCTGATGATTCATTGCTAGCCTCGCCAACCTTGCACTTCCCCCACTACCAAACCTAATAGGTGAGCTAATGATTATTACCTCTTTATTTAACTGATCCTGATGAACAATTGTGTTTACAGGAGGGGGAACTCTTATTACCGCAAGTTACTCTCTCTATATATTCTTAATAACTCAACGAGGCCCACTCCCCTCACACATTATTGGCCTCGACCCCTCCCACTCACGAGAACATCTACTCATAGCCCTTCACCTTCTACCCCTTCTCCTCCTCATTCTTAAACCTGAACTGATCTGAGGCTGAACCCATTGTAGACATAGTTTAAACAAAACATTAGATTGTGATTCTAAAAATAGGGGTTAAAACCCCCTTGTCCACCCGAGGAAGTGTTCGCTAACAAATGAATCCTGCTAAGTTTCATCGCCTCGGTTGAACTCCGGGTCTCTCCTCGTAACCACTACTCCCAAAGGATAATAGTTCATCCGTCGGTCTTAGGAACCGAAAACTCTTGGTGCAACTCCAAGTGGTAGTTATGCACATCCCTTCCGTCATTATAATCTCGAGTCTACTCATGATTTTCGCACTATTAGCTCTCCCCGTATTAACAACCCTTAACCCACTCCCCCAAAAAGGAGACTGAGCCCTTTCACACGTAAAAACAGCTGTTAAACTAGCTTTTTTTGTCAGCCTCCTTCCCCTTTTCTTATTCCTCACTGAGGGGGTAGAAACCATTGCTTCCTCATCAAGCTGAATAAACACATCAACCTTTGACGTAAGCCTCAGCTTAAAATTCGATCACTATTCCATCATCTTTACACCTGTTGCCCTATACGTCACATGGTCAATCCTAGAATTTGCTTCATGATACATACATGCCGACCCTAATATAAATCGGTTTTTTAAATATCTTTTAATTTTCCTAATTGCAATAATCATCCTAGTTACAGCAAACAACCTCTTTCAACTCTTTATCGGGTGGGAAGGAGTCGGAATTATGTCCTTTCTCCTAATTGGCTGGTGGCACGGCCGGGCGGATGCAAATACCGCCGCCCTACAAGCAGTTATTTATAACCGGGTTGGGGATATCGGACTAATTTTCGCAATAGCCTGAATAGTTTCCCATCTTAACTCGTGAGAATTACAACAAATCTTTGCAGTCGCCAAAAACTTTGACCTTACCTATCCACTCCTCGGACTAATCGTAGCCGCTACAGGCAAATCCGCCCAGTTTGGATTACACCCATGACTCCCCGCTGCCATAGAAGGCCCTACACCAGTATCAGCCCTACTCCACTCCAGCACTATAGTTGTTGCAGGTATTTTTCTTCTAGTACGAATGAGCCCCCTTTTAGAAAATAATACAACCGCCCTCACCACCTGCCTATGCCTCGGTGCCCTTACCACATTATTCACAGCCACATGTGCTTTAACCCAAAATGACATCAAAAAAATCGTTGCATTCTCAACATCCAGTCAACTAGGCTTAATAATAGTAACAATTGGACTAAACCAACCCCAATTAGCATTTCTTCACATCTGCACTCACGCTTTCTTTAAAGCAATACTCTTCTTATGTTCCGGCTCCATTATTCACAGTCTCAATGATGAACAAGACATCCGCAAAATAGGAGGTATGCACCGCCTCACCCCTTTCACCTCCACCTGTCTCACTATCGGAAGCCTTGCCCTCACAGGCACCCCTTTCCTAGCCGGCTTCTTCTCTAAAGACGCTATCATTGAAGCCCTTAACACCTCATACCTCAACGCCTGGGCCCTTACCTTAACTCTCCTTGCTACCTCCTTCACAGCAATCTACAGCTTACGTATTGTCTTCTTTGTCTCAATAGGTCACCCCCGCTTCAACACACTCTCTCCCATCAACGAAAATAATCCTGCAGTCCTAAACCCTATCAAACGCCTAGCCTGAGGAAGCATTGTAGCCGGCCTCCTAATTACATCCAACTTAATCCCCCTAAAAACACCAGTAATATCAATGCCCCCCATACTTAAACTAGCCGCCCTAACCGTTACAATTTTAGGACTAATAATTGCCCTAGAACTTGCATCCCTTACAAGCAAACAATTCAAAGCTACCCCTCACCTCCCTACCTTCCGCTTCTCAAATATACTTGGGTTTTTTCCTATAATTATCCACCGCTTCCCTCCCGCAATAAGCTTGGGAATAGGACAATCCATTGCAAGCCAAATAATTGATCAAACTTGACTAGAAAAAACAGGTCCTAAAGCCACAGCTAAACTTAGCAAACCACTCATCACCTCAACAAGCAACACCCAACGAGGCCTAGTAAAAACATACCTTATCTTCTTCCTCATTACCCTGATATTTACCCTATTAATCTTCTTTGTTTAAACAGCCCGAAGAGTACCCCGACTCAACCCCCGAGTCAACTCCAAAACTACAAACAAAGTTAAGAGAAGAACCCCAGCACCAACCACCAATAATCACCCTCCCTCTGAATACATCACCGCCACTCCCCCACTATCCGCACGAAAGATATAGAAAGGCCCTCACTCATCCGCCGACCCAGAAAAACCACCAACCCACTCATGTCAAAACTTACTAGATACCCCTACCACAACAACCATATAACTGCATATATAAGCCATCACCGTTGGATTTACCCAGGACTCTGGATAAGGCTCTGCGGCTAAAGCCGCAGAATACGCAAACACAACCAGCATCCCACCTAAATAAATTAAGAAAAGAATCAAAGCCAAGAAAGAGCTTCCATATTCTACAAGAACCCCACACCCCACTCCCGCCACTATCACCAAACCAAGCGCACCAAAGAAAGGAGAAGGGTTAGAAGCAACCGCGATAGCCCCTACAATTCAACAAATCAAAAGACAAATAACAGCGAAGCACATAATTTCTGCCAGGGCTCTAACCAGGACTTATGGCTTGAAAAACCATCGTTGTTATTCAACTACAAAAACTCTACTAATGGCTAGCCTACGCAAAACACACCCCCTCCTAAAAATTGCAAACGACGCACTAGTAGACCTCCCAGCCCCCTCCAATATTTCAGTCTGGTGAAACTTTGGCTCACTGCTTGGACTCTGTCTTATTGCACAAATCCTCACAGGCCTCTTCCTAGCTATACACTATACATCAGATATCGCCACAGCCTTTTCATCTGTCGCCCATATCTGCCGAGATGTAAATTATGGCTGACTAATCCGAAACATGCACGCCAACGGGGCCTCATTCTTCTTTATTTGCATCTATGCTCATATCGGACGAGGACTTTACTACGGCTCATACCTCTATAAAGAAACCTGAAATGTTGGAGTTATTCTTCTTCTTCTAGTAATAATGACAGCTTTCGTCGGCTACGTCCTTCCCTGAGGACAGATATCCTTCTGAGGGGCTACCGTTATTACTAACCTCCTATCGGCTATCCCCTACGTCGGAAACACTTTAGTCCAATGAATCTGAGGCGGATTTTCCGTAGACAATGCCACTCTTACTCGCTTTTTTGCATTCCATTTCTTATTTCCATTTGTAATCGCAGCCGCTACTCTTATTCACCTCCTCTTCCTCCACGAATCAGGCTCAAATAACCCCCTAGGACTTAACTCTGACGCAGACAAAATCTCCTTCCACCCATACTTCTCCTACAAAGACTTATTAGGATTCGCAGCCCTACTCATCGCGCTTACATCTTTAGCGCTCTTCTCACCCAACCTGCTAGGAGACCCAGATAATTTTACTCCAGCGAACCCTCTTGTAACCCCTCCTCACATCAAGCCCGAATGATATTTCCTATTTGCTTACGCAATTCTACGGTCAATTCCTAACAAACTAGGAGGAGTCCTTGCACTACTAGCCTCAATTCTAATCCTTATATTAGTACCTATTCTCCACACCTCTAAGCAACGAGCCCTAACCTTCCGCCCTCTAACCCAGTTCCTATTCTGAGTCCTAATTGCTGATGTACTAATTCTCACCTGAATCGGAGGAATACCCGTAGAACATCCTTTTATTATTATTGGCCAAATCGCATCCGTCCTATACTTCTCACTCTTCTTATTCCTAATACCGGCAGCCGGCTGAGTTGAAAATAAAGCCCTCGAATGGCGATGTACTAATAGTTCAGAAGCCAGAACGCCGGTCTTGTAAGCCGGATGCCGGAGGTTAAAATCCCCCTTAGTACTCAAAAAGAGGAGATTTTAACTCCTGCCTCCAACTCCCAAAGCTAGAATTCTTAACTAAACTACTCTTTGAAACTCCAATTTCACCCAAACAATTCTACAATTACACAGCAATAATCCTCAAAAACCATATATATTTATTAATCTAATCGGGACATCCAATGAAGAATTTACAATATAAGACCGGGGAGCACATAGAAATGCAAATAAAATGTATAATATAATTACAATAGTTAAAAATACATAATATGCTTTAAATACATAATATGCTTTAAATACATAATATGCTTTAAATACATAATATGCTTTAAATACATAATATGCTTTAAATACATAATATGCTTTAAATACATAATATGCTTTAAATACATAATATGCTTTAAATACATAATATGCTTTAAATACATAATATGCTTTAAACCATTTCTGTTTAGTACATAATTCATCTAAGGGATGATTAAATCATGAAGATGTCATGCTAGTCAAATCTTAAACTGTAATATATTAGGCATATTTTAATTCAACACTTAAAATAACTTCAAATATAATGCACAGTAAGAACCGACCAATTATTGATAACTTAATGCAAGAACTGATTGAGGGTCAGGGACAAAAATTGTGAGGGTTTCACACAGTGATTTATTCCTGGCATTTGGTTCCTACTTCAGGGTCATAAAATATTCTTGATTCCTCATAATACCTATCGACGCTTGCATAAGTTAATGGTGATAATCATACGATTCGTTACCCAGCAAGCCGAGCGTTTACTCCAGAGTGTAAGGGTTTCCTCTTTTATTTTTATCCTTTCAACAGACATTTCACAGTGTAAGAAATCAGTTTTATTAGGGTTGTACATACACCTCGCTTGTAACAAGCAAGGTGTAATGTTAGAAAGACATATCTTACTTTACATACATAACTGATTTCACGAACATAAGTAATATAACTCGAAACATATCTATAAGATATACCCCGGGGTTTTTCCGTTAAACCCCCCTACCCCCCTAAACCCCTGAGATCCTTAACACTCCTGTAAACCCCCGGAAACAGGAAGAATCCCAAGTAGTCTCTGTGATAAGCTTATATTATTTAAAGTGCAAATAATACACTAATGTAATTCTCAATTTT